AATTGAAAATTGAGATTTAAATGGAAAAGGATTGATTTTTGAAAATAATTGATACTGATTAGTCGTAAATCAATTGGCTTTTATTATGCCATTAAGAAAAGACACAATTTGAGATACAAAATAATTTAATTAAGAACCGTTCGTTCACTAATTCAAAGTAAATAGGTAATGGTTCCTATTCAAAGTAAATGGGTAATGGTTCCTACTCTAAATTTTAAAATCTATGACCGGAAATCTATTTTTTTTTTCATTTCAATAGAAAAGGGAAGGGAAGTTTTTAAGCCATGTATGTTTTGAGATACAATGAATCGAAGAGAATAATCGAAACCGGATCCAATAAAAAATAGGGATTCGTTTTTGGAAAGGGATAAGTACAATGGGATTCAAGATTAAAAAATAAAATTAGTATTAGTAATTGTAATTTAAAATTAGTAATTGTAATTAAAGTATAGATAATATTTTTATGCATATTTTTGATCGGATTTGGCGGCATGGCCAAGTGGTAAGGCGGGGGACTGCAAATCCTTTATCCCCAGTTCAAATCTGGGTGTCGCCTGATCAACAAATTGGGATTTCTTATTCTGTTGATCTAACTCAAGGAATTCTTGCTTCGCAGAAGCAAAAGTAGAAGTAGAGGCAAATCCCTACTTTATTTTTAGAATCCGTAGGGTTCTAGAAAAGAAAAAAAAAAAAAAAGAATGGAATGTATGTAATAGTGGTAATGGTGTCTCCTGATTCTTTCACAGAAAGAAAGACATAGATAGTTTTCTATCTTGATGGTATATTTTTTTTTTTTATGTCTTTTGTTTATAAAAAAGTAACAAACAAAACAATAGGTCTTACTAGTCCTACATCTTTTCCATTCTAAGGACTCCTTTCCTTTTATATTTCCAAAGAAAGGGTGTGTGTATCATATTTGTGCTTAATGCTTCCCGATTCTACCGGAAATCCAATAATATGTAATTTGTTACGATTGAATTAGCTCATCAATCACTTTAAATCAGAATTTTATTTTGACTCTGCGCCATCGATTCCACTATGATTATTGATCAATAATCATAGCGGAATCATTCCTTGATAGAGATAGGAGACATAATTTACATGGATATAGTAAGTCTCGCTTGGGCTGCTTTAATGGTAGTCTTTACATTTTCTCTTTCGCTCGTAGTATGGGGAAGGAGTGGACTTTAGAGGTACTACCATATTGTAAATTGATCTATATTATAGAAAGTAAAGCCTATATTTATTATATCTGTATCCAATCCTAGATAATGTGTAGAAGGAACTATATAGTTTCTTCTTCACACTATCTCAGATCTCAGACACTTCTTGATTCCAGCCCAATCATTTCATTTAATTTAAGACTTGGAGTTTAATTCCCTTTATTTCATTTCTTCAATCATTGACAAGAGCTAATAGTTCAAGTTTCATTCAAATTAATCATTTTGACTGACTGTTTTTACGTAGATGATAAGTAAAAAAGCGGTAGGAACTAGAATGAACAGTGCAGTAGCAATAAATGCGAGAATATTGACTTCCATAATCTCATTTTTTTTTTTGCTTTGCAATAACTCGGGATCTAATCCCATAGAGATGAGAAATTTGACTCCTGTAAATTCAATAGGGTGAATTGTATCCTGATGATATTGAATCGGATCAATATTATGAATAACAATATATCTGATCTATCAAATCGATTAATCGTCGAGAATTGAATAGTATAACATAGGAAAAGCCTTTATCCATACTAAATCAAAAATAGGATTCCTAATTTAATTCCAATATGGACTCCCATTGAATTTTTCATCCTTTTCCATTATTTCTTTTTTATAAGCTACCCTCTTCCTTATACAATTCTCCTTCCTTATACTTATTTATACATACAATTAATTATCTGATGAGGTATCATATGACCGGTATTCAATAGGTCACATGTAGCCCCAAACAAAACAGTAGAAGTGAGATGGAAAAAGGGCGGGTTAAAAGATCTAATATTCCAACATATTTACGAAAAAGGAGGGTCGTTGCTTGGTCTTTTATTAATATAAAATAAAATCCTCTTCTCTTTCTTGGATTGGAGTGGAAACACATACATCAAAAATTCAGCATGCAATTTGAATGAGATAGATTTTTTTTTCAATTAGTAATTGAGGATACACAAGTCGGAGCTAGAAAAGGGGTGCGGTTTAAAAAAGTGCTCTGTTCTGTCGAGATAATTATGTATGTTAAGTTCATTGTGTATTGAACAACAAAAGAATACAATTTGTGTATGTACTCCTGGTAAAAATATGGGCACTCTACTCCATTTTATTGTTCAAGAACAGTCGAGTCCAAAAGAAAGTCAGACACATATATATATGTATATGTCTTAAAATACTAAATAGAGTAATAACACCGATCCCACCAATCAATCTGTCTCTCCCTTATCAATCAATACTATTCTGCATCGATACTAGTGTAAAAAATGGAAATTCCCACATTTGTCTGATGATAAATACGA